ATTAATAAATAGAATAAAAACTTTAGAAAAACAAATGGAATTCATTGTTCCGGATGTACTAGAAAAAAGGAACAGATTATACAATGATGAAAATAAAGAAGGATATTTGCCTAAAAAATATGATCCCCTTTTAAAGGGACCATATCGTGGAAAAATAGAAAAATCGGATTCATTATCAATAGAAATAAACGATTTACTAACTTCTACACGGAATTCTATAAAAACAAAAACCGCTTGGCTAAACAAGATTCTTGGTATATTCACTAGGAATCCATTTATGAATTTTGTTGATGGGAAATCACCATCGACATATATTGATAATTCCTTAAATTCAAGACACCCAATCATTGATTCAAAAAATAAAACAAAATTTTCGAAATTTTTATTCAATGTAGTCACAAATGATTCAAATGATAAAACAATTAGAAATAATAAATTTGTTTCAATAAAAGAAATTAGTAAAAAAGTTCCTTGTCCACAAAAATTGACAAAAAATTTTGAGTTGTTCGAATTTGATGAAATGGAAGATGAGAATCCAGAGGAATCTGGAATTGGTTATCCAATTCGTTCCAGAAAATCCAGACCCGTAATAATTTATACTGAGAGAGATCAAGATATCAATGATGGTGATCCGGTGGAAGAGGTGTATGTAATACGTTATTCACAACAATCAGATTTTCGTCGAAATATAATCATGGGATCCATGCGTGCTCAAAGACGTAAAACGGTTATTTGGGAAATATTTCAAGCAAACGCACATTCACCACTTTTTTTGGATCAAATTGACAAAACTGTGTTTTTTTCTTTTGATTTCTATAAAATTAAAAATCTTATTTTTGAGAATTGGGTGGGCAAAAAATCGGAAATTTTGAATTCTGATTATGAAGAAGGAGATACAGAAGAAAGTCTAACTAGATCAAATCGAGAGGGTACAGCTCTAAATAAATCAAATCAAGAGGGTCTAATAATATCAGAAATTTGGGATAACATTATATTTGCTCAACCAATAAGGGGTTTGCTGTTACTCACTCAATCTATTTTTAGAAAATACATTACATTGCCATTCTTGATAATAATTAAAAATATTGGCCGTATTTTATTATGGCAAGCCCCCGAGTGGCGTGAGGATTTCCGGGATTGGAATAAGGAAAGGCACATTAAATGCACTTATAATGGTGTTCAATTATCAGAAACAGAATTTCCTAAGGATTGGTTAACAGATGGTATTCAAATAAAAATTCTATTTCCTTTCCGCCTGAAACCCTGGCAAGGGTCCAAAATACGATCCCATCATGGGGATACCATGAAAACAAAATCAAAACAAAACCATTTTTCTTTCTTAACAATTTGGGGAACAGAAACTGAAACCCTCTTTGGTTCTCCACGAAAAGAATCTCCTTTTTTTGATTTTTTTGAACCCATTTTTAAAGAATTAAAGAAAAAATTTCTTAAAAAAAAAAAAAAAGTAATTTTAAAAACAAAAATAAAAAGATTTCTAAGTACCTCAAACGAAAAAAGAAAATGGGTTGTAAAAATAATTCTAATTATAAAAAGAATAATGAAAGAGCTTGAGAAAATAAACCCAATTCTCCTATTTGAATTAAATAAAATAAAAAAATATGCGCCGGTTGAAAATAACAAGAATTCCTTAATTAGTAATAATAAAAATACCCAAGAATTGGTCATCGGAATTCACTCCACGAATTGGGCAAATTATTCATTCGTGGAAAAGAAAATGAAAGATCTTGTTGATAGGACAATCACAACCAGAAATCAAATAGAACAAATAAAAAAAGAAAAACAAAAAATAGTTCTAACTCTAGATAGAGATATTATTAGTCCTAACAAAACTAATTTTAATGATAAAAAATCCAAAAATATTTGGCAAATATTCAAAAGAGGAAATATTCGATTACTACGTAAATTACGCCATTTTATAAAATTTTTCATGGAAAAAGTGTATATTGATATATTTATATATATGATTAACACTCTTGGAATCAATGTACAAATTTTCATTGAATCAATAAAAAAAAAAATTACCAACTTTATTTACAACGATAAAACAAATCAAAAACAACTTTCTATTGATGAAACTATTGATGAAACAAATCAAAATAAAATGCAATTTATTTTTACCATAAAAAAAAATAAATCGTTTTATAATATTAGTAATAAAAATGCAAATCCTTATTCTAACTTGTCTTCCTTGTCCCAAGCATATGTATTTTACAATATATCACAAACTCAACAAATTAGTAACAACTATGGTTTGAGATCCATACTTCAATATAATGGAACTCATCTTTTTCTTAAAAATGTAATCAAGGATTATTGTGAAACACAAGGAATATTTGATTATAAATCAAAACATAAAAAAATTGACAAGTCTGGAACGAATGAATGGAAAAACTGGTTAAAAACCCATTATCAATACAATTTACCTCAAACTAAATGGTCTCAATTAGTACCACAAAAGTGGCGAAAAGAAGTCAATCGATATTATACAAATAAGGATTCAATTAAATGGGATTCCTATAAAAAAGAAAAAGACTCATTAATTCATTACGTTAAACAAAAGTATGATAGAATGAATTGCTTGATGGATCAAAAAGAAAAATGGAAAAAAAAATACAGATATGACTTTTTAGTACAGAAATATATATCACATAAATATATAAATTATAAAAATGAGAGGGACTCGTATATTTATGAGTTACCCTTGGAAATAAATAAAAATCAAGAAATTCCATACTTATATAATTTCAATATATGGAAACCTCAATCATTTTATGCACTAATGGATATAAATCTTGGTGATTATCTCGGAAAAAAATCCATTAAAATAAATCTGGAGAAAAAATATTTGAATTGTAAAATTTTCGATTTTTTAATTAGAAAAAATATAAATATTGATACATGGACCAATATGTGTACCGGTATAAATATTAATAAAAATACTAAAACTAGAATAAATAGTTATAAAAAAATATATAATAAAGATATTTCATCTCTCATGATTCATCAAAAAAAAATAAAAAAATCCAAACCCAACCAAAAAATAAATTTTTTTGATTGGATGGGAATGAATCGAGAAAAATTATATCCTCGTATATCAAACCTGGAACCGAGGTTCTTGTCAGAAATTGGAATACTTTATGACACATATAATGCGTATAAAATTAAACCGTGGATCGTACCAATTAAATTACTCCTTTTAAATTTTGATGTAAATAAAAATAGTAGTCAAAATAAAAACACCACCGGAAAGCAAAAAAAGGACCCTTATATATTATCTAAAAAAAAAAGGGATTTTGAATTAGAAAATAGGAAGCAAGAAAAAAAACAACTTGGTCAAGTGGATCTTGAGTCAAAGGTACTAAACCAAAAGAAAAGAAAAAATATTGCGGAAGATTACACAAAATTAAACATTAAAGAGCATAGAAAGAAAGACCAATACAAGAACAATAAGACAGCAGAGCTAGAATTTTTCCTGAAAAAGCATTTCCTTTTTCAAATAAGATGGGATAATTCCTTGCCTGAAAAAATAACCAAAAATATTTGGGTATATTGTTTCATACTTAGAGTGGTAAATCCAAAAGAAATTACCATAGCTTCAGTTAAAAAAGGCGAAATGAATCTAGACGTAATGTTGATTGAGAAGGATCTATCTTTTACGGAATTGATAAACAAAGGAATATTGATTCTCGAGCCGATTCGTCTATTTATGGAATGGGATGATAAATTTATTCTGTATCAAATCATGGATATTTACTTGCTTAATAAGAATAAATATCAAACTAATATAAAATACATAAAAACCAAATATGTTGATACAAATTATTTTGATAAATCCATTACACAGCGGCATCAAAGTATATTCATGAATAAAAATCATTATGATTTACTTGTCCCCGAACAGATTCTCTCTACTAGACATCGTAGAAAATTGAGAATTCTAAATTGCTTAAATTCTTGGAATAGGAATGTTGTGAATGGAATTTCACTATTTGGCACTGAAAATAGCGTAAATAATTGTGGACAGTTTATAAACGAAGATAAGTATCTTCATACAAATATAAATAATTTAATTAAATTAAAATTTTTTATTTGGCCCAATTATCGATTAGAGGATTTAGCTTGTATGAATCGGTATTGGTTTAATACCAATAATGGAAGTCGTTTTACTATGTCAAGGATACATATGTATCCACGATTTTAATTGATAATGTATTTCTTATATATTATTATAATTATATTTTTTATATATTATATCACGTAACATATTCATATTATAGGATATATTATTATACGATATATATATTGAAAAATTGTATGAAAAAGATATAGTATGAAGGCCAAAAGATAAAGATATTTTTTGTTACATTTTAATACAGCATACTGATTTAATATCATATCAATTAAATCTAGAAAAGAATATACCGAACCCCGTTAGCATTAGCTACAAAGAAACCATTCTAGTTCACAGGTGCGAAAGTTTCTTTTTTACTTTTTATCCAAATGGCTTTTGGATAAAAAGTAAAAAAGAAATAAAAATTTTTGTATGTACCAGATTAAAATAATTAATATTATTATTATATTATTATTACATTAATAAATTATTATTAATATTAACCATTATTATATTTATTATTTCTGATCGGTAAATAAAAAAATAAAAAAATTTTAGTTATTTTATGGTCAAAAATTCATTCATCTCAGTTATTCCACAAGAAAAAGAAGAAAACAGGGGATCTGTTGAATTTCAGGTATTCAGTCTCACCAATAAGATACGGAGACTTACTTTACATCTGGAATTGCACAAAAAAGATTTTTCATCTCAGAGAGGTCTTCGAATAATCTTGGGCAAGCGTCGACGGTTGTTAGCTTATTTGTCAAGGAAAAATAGGATACGTTATAAAAAATTAATAGATCAGTTGAATATTCGTGAGCAAAAAGTTCGTTAATTTGAGATTTGTTTAAAAAATTAATTTCATTATTAAATTTCAATTTATTTTATTATTATTGATTAATTATTATTGATTATTTCATTAGAATATTATTATTAGAATTACTAAATATAAGAATTATTAGATTTTGCATTTTGATGAACTTCATTTTGATAAATTCATGAAATAATGAATCGGGGAAAAAAGATATGACTGTACCGGCTACAAAAAAGGATTTCATGACAGTCAATATGGGTCCTCAACACCCATCAATGCATGGTGTTCTTCGACTGATCGTTACTCTCGATGGGGAAGATGTTATTGACTGTGAACCAATATTGGGTTATTTACACAGAGGGATGGAAAAAATTGCAGAAAACCGAACCATTATACAATATCTCCCTTATGTAACACGTTGGGATTATTTAGCTACTATGTTCACAGAAGCTATAACTGTAAATGCACCAGAACAATTGGGAAATATTCAAGTACCCCAAAGAGCCAGCTATATCAGAGTAATTATGCTAGAACTGAGTCGTATAGCTTCCCATTTGTTATGGCTTGGACCCTTTATGGCAGATATTGGTGCACAGACCCCTTTCTTCTATATTTTCAGAGAGAGAGAATTTATATACGATTTATTCGAAGCTGCCACAGGTATGCGAATGATGCATAATTATTTCCGTATTGGGGGAGTAGCTGCTGATCTACCCTATGGCTGGATAGATAAATGTTTGGATTTTTGTGATTATTTTTTAACGGGAGTTGACGAATATCAAAAACTTATCACACGCAATCCCATTTTTTTGGAACGAGTTGAGGGAGTAGGTATTATTGGTGGGGAGGAAGCAATAAATTGGGGCTTATCAGGACCCATGTTACGAGCTTCCGGAATACCGTGGGACCTTCGTAAAGTTGATGATTATGAGTGTTACAATCAATTTGATTGGGAAGTTCAATGGCAAAAAGAAGGGGATTCATTAGCTCGTTATTTAGTACGAATCCGTGAAATGACGGAATCCATAAAAATTATTCAACAGGCTCTGGAAGGAATTCCAGGGGGACCCTATGAGAATTTGGAAGTACGACGTTTTGATAGAGCAAAGAATTCAGAATGGAATGATTTTGAATACAGATTCATTAGTAAAAAGCCCTCACCCAATTTTGAATTGTCGAAACAAGAACTTTATGTGAGAGTAGAAGCCCCAAAGGGAGAATTAGGGATTTTTCTGATAGGAGATCAGAGTGTTTTCCCGTGGAGATGGAAAATTCGTCCACCGGGTTTCATAAATTTGCAAATTCTTCCTCAACTAGTTAAAAGAATGAAATTGGCGGATATCATGACAATACTAGGTAGTATAGATATCATTATGGGAGAGGTTGATCGTTGAAATGATAATTGATACGACAAAAATACAAACTATCAATTCCTTTTCTGGATCGGAATTCTTAAAAGAGGTCTATGAACTCATATGGATCTTTGTGCCTATTTTTATCCTGATATTGGGAATCACAATAGGTGTACTAGTAATTGTGTGGCTAGAAAGAGAAATATCTGCGGGGATACAGCAACGCATTGGGCCTGAATATGCCGGCCCATTAGGAATTCTGCAATCTCTAGCAGATGGAACAAAACTACTTTTTAAAGAAGATATCCTCCCGTATCGAGGAGATGTTCGATTATTTAGTGTTGGACCGGCTATAGCAGTGATATCCACTCTATTAAGTTATTTAATAATTCCCTTTGGATATCATATTGTTTTATCCGATCTCAGTATAGGTGTTTTTTTATGGATCGCTGTTTCAAGTATTGCTCCTATTGCACTTCTTATCTCAGGGTATGGATCAAATAATAAATATTCTTTCCCGGGTGGTCTACGAGCTGCTGCTCAATCAATTAGTTATGAAATACCATTAACTCTATGTGTATTATCAATATCTCTACGTGTGATTCGTTAGAACATAAACTTCTTTTACCTCCTTCCTTTACTTTATTTCTAGTCTAGGAAAATGATTGAATATATTGAATGAATATTCTCATTTTTTTATTCATCGTTCAGGCAGATGAGTTCAACCAGATAGTTATATGAGTGAAATAAAACAGCTTATAAATTTGCAGTAATAAAATTAAATCTCATTCCCTATGTACAAGTGTAAAGTAGAAATAAATATAAACAGTGTAAACTGTTTACCCCAAGACTGAGATTATTTGATTAATTAGCATGTCTTGAAGCGGGTACAAAAGATCAAATGTATGGAGTTTTCACTATTGTCTTGTATGTATTACCATACCGCGATCAATCAAAAATTAGTGAACGGGTAGAAACACCAAGATACACAAAAGATTAGTAATGTAGATAATGTAAAGTATCGAAAGAGGTATTTTTACATAAAACGAATCAGAATTCGAGCTTTAAGTTAGTAGAAACGATCAAGCAGTACTTATCCATGATTCCGATCTAGAGTATGCTCCTATTCACCGATTAAAGAGATGACTATCAAGAACGAATTAATCCCCCTTTTTTTCAGAGTACTCTCTCTCTCTCTTCTCAGAAACAAGAACAGGAACAAAAAAAAGTAATGCAATGTAGAATGAATAAGAAAAATGAATAAAAAAGGGATCTTTATTTATTTTTATTTTCTACATATGGAATTCTTATCATGATTCATGAAAGAGTGTCTAATTTTCTTTGTAATAAAAGATATGGGTTGAAATATCCATCGATACTACTAGTATTTTATTGAAAGAATAAGTTAAGTTATTACTGAACAAAGGGAAATTTTTTCTTTATAAAAAGGGGGATGAGATAAATTCGGAAGCACTTTTGTTATTCTAGCAGACCGAATTCCATCGGTCTAATTTTGGACTATCGCATGTATCTTTATTATATCTATCCTCCAATACCAATAGATGATACTGAATTAATGTTACTATCGAACTAGTCCTTACATTTATTTGTGACCACATAGGAGCCGTATGAAGCTGAGGTCTCACGTACGGTTCTGGAATAGGGATGGGAACAGTAATGTTATCATCGACTATGATTATCTAATAGTTCAAGTACGGTTGATATAGTTGAGGCACAGTCAAAATATGGTTTTTGGGGGTGGAATCTGTGGCGTCAACCTATTGGGTTTATAGTTTTTATAATTTCTTCTCTAGCAGAATGTGAAAGATTACCTTTTGATTTACCAGAAGCAGAGGAAGAATTAGTAGCGGGTTATCAAACGGAATATTCGGGTATCAAATATGGTTTATTTTATATTGCTTCTTACTTAAATCTATTAGTTTCTTCATTATTTGTAACCGTTCTGTACTTGGGCGGGTGGAATTTTTCTATTCTACCTATTTTATTTATTCCTGAATTTTTCGGAATAAATAAAATGGGCGGGATTCTTGGAATGATAATAGGTATTTTTATTACATTAGTTAAAGCTTACTTGTTTCTGTTTATTTCTATCACAACAAGATGGACTTTACCCAGGATGAGAATGGACCAACTATTAAATCTTGGATGGAAATTTCTTTTACCTATTTCTCTAGGTAATCTATTATTGACAACCTCTTCCCAATTGGTTTCCCTATAAAAAGGGGAATATGATAACGATATTATAAATTCATAATCTATCTTAAACAAGAGAAAGAAACATCAATTTATTCATTTCATGGATATTTACGATATGCTTCCTATGATAACTGGATTCATGAATTATGGTCAACAAACAGTACGAGCCGCAAGGTATATTGGTCAAGGTTTCATGATTACCTTATCTCATACAAATCGTTTACCTATAACTATTCAATATCCTTATGAAAAATTGATCACATCGGAACGTTTTCGCGGTCGAATCCACTTCGAATTCGATAAATGTATTGCTTGTGAAGTATGTGTTCGTGTATGTCCAATAGATTTACCCGTTGTTGATTGGCGATTGAAAACAGATATTAAAAAGAAACAATTGCTTAATTATAGTATAGATTTTGGAGTATGTATATTTTGTGGTAACTGTGTTGAGTATTGCCCAACAAACTGTTTATCAATGACCGAAGAATATGAGCTTTCTACTTATGATCGTCACGAATTAAATTATAATCAAATTGCTTTGGGTCGGTTACCAATATCAGTAATTGGAGATTATACAATTCGACCAATTAGGAATTCGACTCAAATACAAATAGACAAAGAAAAATCTCTTGATTCAAAAACGATTACCAATTAGTAATTTTGATATAAGGAATTCGGGCTTATTTCATTTTCATTTTGATTAAATTAATCCATAATTCCAAATAATAATGATTTTTTAGAATCAACTTCAATTTCAATTGAGAAAGTTTCAATCGAAAATTGACAGAATAATCTATTTTTTTTTTTTATTTAATCATTATTTTATTCTATTTAGTTATATAAGATACGCTAAAATATTAAGATATATAATCTTAATAATAATAATATTAGTTAATATTTAATAATAATTAATATTATGCATATATAATAATTAATATTATGCATATATAAAGTATACATACAAAAACAAGTATATTATGAGAAAGTATATTATGTAAGTAATGATTTCGAAATATACAATTCCAACGATTTTATCGCTTTGGATAAAGAAGTAGAATTGGTCCAATAATTGTATCTATATTAATTCGCACTATATTAAGATTTGATTCAAATATCATATACATAAAAAATAAGGTAATCTCCTTTTTCTTGGACTATTTAATTTAATAAGGTCATGAAATATTTCAACTTATTTATCTCTTATTTTATACATAATGGATTTAACTGGACCAATACATGATCTTCTTGTAGTATTTCTGGGATCTGTTCTTATATTAGGAAGTCTAGGAGTGGTTTTATTTACCAATCCCATTTTTTCTGCATTTTCGTTGGGATTGGTTCTTATTTGTATATCTTTATTATATATTTCATCGAACTCCTATTTTGTAGCTGCTGCACAGCTCCTTATTTATGTAGGAGCTATAAATGTCTTAATCATATTTGCTGTGATGTTCACAAGGAGTTCCGAATACTATAATGATTTCCGTCTTTGGACTGTTGGAGATGGGATCACTTCGCTGGTTTGTACAAGTATTCTTTTTTCACTAATTACTACTATCCTAGAAACGTCATGGTACGGAATTATTTGGACTACAAAGTCAAACCAAATTATAGAACAGGACCTGATAAGTAATGTTCAACAAATTGGGATTCATTTATCAACCGATTTTTTTCTACCATTTGAACTAATTTCTATAATTCTTTTAGTTGCCTTGATAGGTGCAATTAGTATGGCTCGTCAATAAGTCAATAATAAGTACAAATTCTTAGAATTAGAAATTCTATAAATTAAAAATAAAATAATGTCTTGTTTTATCGCGTATCATTATTATAATACTTTTCTTTTTTTCTTTTAATTTAATTCAAATAAAGCCTATTTTTCCATTTTTCGCTTTTTCTTATTTTTATTTACATTTTTAAGGATAATATATTTATTTAAGTATTTAAGTATAATATAAAAATAATAATAAAAATAATATGTATAAAATAATAATAATAATAATGGTATAAAAAAGTAAATTCTTTAATTTACTAATATATGATTTTGTTCCGTAATTATTATTATTTTTTAGTCAATTGAACCATTTGAACGAATGTTTATTTATATTGAGCTGAATCGAGATTGACAAGGAGTTAGTCAATGATGTTTGAGCATGTACTTTGTTTGAGTGCCTATTTATTTTCTATCGGTATCTATGGATTGATCACAAGCCAAAACATGGTTAGAGCACTTATGTGTCTTGAACTTATACTCAATTCGGTTAATATAAATCTTGTAACATTTTCTGATTTATTTGATATTCGTCAATTAAAAGGGGATATTTTCTCAATCTTTGTTATAGCTATTGCAGCGGCTGAAGCAGCAATCGGACTAGCCATTGTTTCGTCAATCCATCGTAACAGAAAATCAACTCGTATCAATCAATCCAATTTGTTGAACAAATAGTCGTAATCGTATAATTGTATATAATCAATAATAGAATATTTTAATGTGTAATAAAATATATAATTTCTATTTATTATTTTACTTTTTTATTGTTTTTAATATTAATAATTTACAACAATATTAATTTAAAATATTAATTTAATATAAATTTATAAATATTATAAAAATAAATAGTTATTAATATTCATTAATTGAATTGTTACTAATTTTAATTAGATTAGCATGTAGAAACTTGTATTCGTTGAAACAAAAATTAAAGTATCTTGGCCCTTTCTCGTGAACATATCCAGAAATAGATTGATTCTAAAAAAAATTCTGGTAAATTACTGATTTGTCTGGTATATATATATATAATTCATTTATTAACAATGCTTATTTTTTTTTTTACCAGATCAAATTTTATTTCCTAAATTGAAATTTTTAGATCCAATGTCACATTCAGTAAAGATTTATGATACATGTATAGGGTGTACTCAATGTGTGCGAGCTTGTCCTACGGATGTATTGGAAATGATACCCTGGGACGGATGTAAAGCTAAGCAAATTGCTTCCGCACCAAGAACCGAGGACTGCGTAGGTTGTAAGAGATGTGAATCCGCTTGTCCAACAGATTTTTTGAGTGTTCGTGTGTATTTATGGAATGAGACAACCCGTAGTATGGCTTTAGCTTATTGATACTTTACAAAAAACTCCATCACATTGAATCATTTGATTCTTCTTTTTTTACTGACAAAAACCCGTACTCAGAAGAATAAATTTTCTCCAGTACGGGTTTTTATGGTCAAAGCGTATCTTGTCTTTACCACGAGTTATTTTCCTTGGTTAACAATAATTGTTGTTTTGCCGATATTTGCGGGTTCCTCAATCTTTTTTCTCCCACATAGAGGAAATAAGGTGGTTCGGTGGTATACTATATGTATATGCTTGTTGGAACTCCTTCTAATGACCTATGTATTCTGTTATCATTTTCAATTGGACGATCCATTAATCCAATTGGAGGAGGACTATAAATGGATAAATATTTTTGATTTACACTGGAGACTGGGAATCGATGGACTTTCCGTGGGACCCATTTTACTGACAGGATTTATCACTACTTTAGCTACTTTAGCAGCTTGGCCGGTTACTCGAGATTCGCGATTGTTTTATTTCCTGATGTTAGTAATGTACAGTGGCCAAATAGGATTATTTTCTTCTCGAGACCTTTTACTCTTTTTTATCATGTGGGAGTTTGAATTAATTCCCGTTTACTTACTCTTATCCATGTGGGGGGGTAAAAAACGTTTGTACTCAGCTACAAAGTTTATTTTATACACCGCAGGGGGTTCTATTTTTCTATTAATAGGGGTGTTGGGTATAGGTTTATATGGTTCCAATGAACCCACATTGAATTTTGAAACATTAGCTAATCAATCGTACCCTATGGCGTTGGAAATTCTATTTTATTTTGGTTTTCTTATCGTTTATGCTGTCAAATCACCGATTATACCCCTACATACATGGTTACCAGATACCCACGGAGAAGCACATTACAGTACATGTATGCTTCTGGCCGGAATCCTATTAAAAATGGGAGCATATGGGTTAATTCGGATCAATATGGAATTTTTACCTCACGCTCATTCTATATTTTCTCCATGGTTGGTAATAGTAGGAACTATACAAATAATTTATGCGGCTTCAACTTCTTTCGGTCAACGTAATTTAAAAAAGAGAATAGCTTATTCCTCTGTATCTCATATGGGTTTTACAATTATAGGAATTGGTTCCATAACTAACACTGGACTAAATGGCGCTATTTTACAACTACTCTCTCATGGATTTATTGGTGCTGCACTTTTTTTCTTGGGGGGAACAAGTTGTGATAGAATACATCTTGTTTATCTTGACGAAATGGGGGGGGTATCCATCCCAATGCCAAAACTATTTACTTTGTTTAGTAGTTTTTCGCTGGCTTCTCTTGCATTGCCGGGAATGAGTGGTTTTGTTGCTGAATCATTAGTATTTTTTGGAATAATTACTAGTCAAAAATACCTTGTAATACTAAAAATATTAATTACTTTTATAATGGCAATTGGAATGATATTAACTCCTATTTATTTATTATCCATGTTACGCCAGATGTTCTACGGATACAAATTATTTAATTTTCCAAGCCCTTATTTTGTGGATTCTGGACCACGGGAACTATTTATTTCGATCTGTATCTTTTTGCCAGTAATAGGAATTGGTATTTATCCTGATTTGGTTCTCTCACTATCAGTTGATAAGGTACAAGCTATTCTATCTAATTATTTTTATAGATAGTCTTGATTAATAAAGCGAATAATCAAATAATTATCTGATTTTCTATTTTGAAATACAATATAATGAAAAAAAAAAAAAATGAATTAAAATTGTAGATGTATCTCTAGTCTTTTTTGAGAACCGTTTAAACGGTTCTCAAAGAATCACACAAATTTTATTATATTGGAAGAATCCCCTAATGTATTTTTTTTTTAAGTAATTTACTTAATTAGATAGGTACTTAATTAGATAGAAATGGGAATGAACCATAACTATGTAAACCTATTCCTAATAGATTGACCCCAAAATAGCATATCCAAATTATAAGAAATCCCATAGAAGCTACAATTGCCGAATTCATACCTTGAAAACTTTGGTTTGTTCTAGTATGTAAATAAATTGCATATATGGTCCAAGTAATAAATGCCCAAGTTTCTTTAGGATCCCAATTCCAATAAGATCCCCACGCTTCATTAGCCCATACTGCTCCAGAAAGAATACCTATGGTTAAAAAGGTAAATCCCAAACTAATGACACGATAACTCCAATGATCCAATCTTTGAATCACTTGATATTTGTAATAGTTTCTAAATGAAAGAAAAGGTGGGTTTTGGAAAAGAATTTCTTTGTCATTCAAGTGGGTCTCACCAAATAAAAATGATCTAATTAAGAAATTGTTGCCTTTACTAAAAATATTAATACTTTTTCGAAATGCAATCACTAAAAGAGCAATTGAAAATAAGGATCCAAATAAAAGGGCTGCATAACTCAATAACATCATACTTACATGCATCATCAACCACTGGGATTGTAGAGCGGGTACTAATATTGTAGATTGATGCATTTCGGTTGAAAGACCAGAAGTGGCGAAACCTTGGATAAAGATAGCACTCGGCGCAGTTATTGCGTTTAAATTTAAAAAATTTTTCTTTTTAGGATTTCTAAAATATGGAATCATATGAATAATGAAGAAACTCCACGAAAGGAACATTAATGATTCGTGTAAATTACTTAATGGGAAATGTCCCAAATAAATCCAATGAATAACTAATAATCCTGTTATAAAGAAAAAAGTAGCTATCATTCCCTTTTCCAACGAATCTCCTAGCCCTACGATTTCTTGGGCTAATAAGGTCATCAAATGAATCGTAATTACAATGGAAATAATTGAAAAAGATATATGAGTTAATATATGTTCTAAAGTTACAAATATCATAAATTAAAAAAAATTACCAAATGAAAATAAGGTATTAAATATTAAATACATTATAAGATTTATTGCGTTAGGATGCCGCCACTCGGACTCGAACCGAGATGCTCTAGCACTGCTTCCTAAGAGCAGCGTGTCTACCAATTTCACCATGGCGGCTTGTTTGAAATAATAATAGCACACATATCAGAAATCGTCGAGATTCAAGGATTATTTTTTTTTTTTTTTTTCATTGACAAAATTTATATATATTACAATTTCACCCTATATTTTCTATTTATCACGATTTAATTACGAAACCTTTTATATAAATATTTATCTAGTTTGGTATCATGAAATTGGATTAATAGTTGTACTTCTTGTTATATGCATAATTTATGGTAAAATTAATTTACTAAACCAATAAATAAGTATTGGCCTAAATATATAAAAACAAAAGATTTGCAATTAATTTATATTTCATAATTCACTTTTCACAAATTATTATATAATAATTTGTGAAAAGTGAATTGGTAGGAAAAAGAACTGTATCATGAATTCTGGTATAATAAAAAATAATTAAAAAAATATATTATTAAGAATAAGAACTTAGTAGACGAAAGAATTCTTACATATATTACAGCAACTAGTTCTAGATTCTATCTTTTTGCAAAATGAAAAACATTAGTTAATGTGAATCATTCGTTTTATAAATTTTTCACTTTTCATAGACATTTAAATTCGAATTATTCCAAAGTTTTATTATTATTTGTTCATTTGTTGTATAAAAAAACTTTTTGAATTACCCGTCGAAATCGATTTAGCTAAAGAAAAAGCTTTAACCGCGGACAAATATCCTTTTTTCTTCCAAATATTTTTACGAATACGTTTTTTTGACATAGAAGCACGTTTTTTTGGAACCGCCATTAAAAATAAAGAGGTTACTAATATTGTTGTATGTGAAAGACATGTATTGACGGATCATCATTCTTTTTATTTATTATCTTCATTTATGCTATAAATAATAGAATCATTTTTCATAACATACGAATATATTTTTCTTATATTAATTTTTTTTATTATATTTATTAATTATATAGTATATATTTATTATTTTTTATATTTATTTTTTTTTTCATCTCTATTACATATATAATACATCGAAATAAAACTAATTTGCATCAATGTGTACCTTTCTAGTTTAGTTTCATTCGAATTTATGTTTATAGAAATCCAATACTATAAAATCAATGGATTCTTATTCATAAAAATTAAAAGGGTTCAATTCCATTTTGAACTCATATCTAATATAATATTGTCATCCTAATTTATAATTTAATAAAGCAAATCAAATAAATTAAAAAGATTACGAATCTTTATATAATTTATATATAAAAAAATATACCAATAAGATAAAAAATTAACATAATTTTTTGATTAATTAATCAAGTTAAAAGTCCCCACGTATAAATATTAAATTTTAAGACTAGTAGTTAATTTATTAAATAAGACATATCGGATAAAGATAATTTAAGTAATTTATTATTTTATGTGAAATAAGGTAAGGAGCATCATATAATTTACCATAAATAAGCGTAAGTTTTCCTTATTGGATTTTAATTCTATAAATTGGTGTTCGACAGTAAATTAGATAATCGCTCTAAATATTCTAATTAGAATAACTAGAATATTTTATTGTATTGAATTGGATTATTGGTAGATATTAGATCTATATCCGAATCAAGCAAAGCACTATTTTTCCTTACTATACTATACTATTTACTTATTATATGGTTATAAATCATCAGAATAGTAGAATCCTTAAAAATTTAATAATAATAAGATAAGAATAAAAAAAAAATTAAAATTGGTTTCATTATGGAACATATATATCAATACATATGGATAATACCTCTACTTCCACTTCCTGTCACTATGTCAATAGGATTTGGACTTCTATTTGTTCCAACAACAACAAAAAATATTCGTCGTATCTGGGCTTTTTATAGTGTTTTATTTCTAAGTATAGCTATGATTTTTTCGGCTAATTTATCTATTCAGCAAATAAATGGAAGTTTTATTTATGAATATATATGGTCTTGGACTATCAATAATGATTTTTCCTTAGAGTTCGGATACTTAATTGATCCACTTACTTCCATTATGTTAATATTAATTACCACAGTTGGAATCACGGTTCTTATTTATAGTGACAATTATATGTCCCACGATCAGGGATATTTGAGATTTTTTGCTTATATGAGTTTTTTCAATGCTTCCATGTTGGGATTAGTTATTAGTTCTAATTTGATACAAATTTATATTTTTTGGGAACTGGTAGGAATGTGTTCGTATTTATTAATAGGTTTTTGGTTCACACGACCAATTGCAGCAAGTGCTTGTCAAAAAGCTTTTGTAACTAATCGTGTAGGGGACTTTGGATTATTATTGGGAATCTTAGGTTTTTATTGGATGACCGGCAGTTTAGAATTTCGGGATTTATTCGAAACATTTAATAGGTTAATCCATAATAATGAAGTCAATTCTTTATTTGCCACTTTGTGTGCTTTTCTATTATTTCTAGGTGCGGTTGCTAAATCCGCACAATTTCCTCTTCATGTATGGTTACCCGATGCTATGGAGGGTCCTACTCCTATTTCGGCTCTTATACATGCTGCTACTATGGTAGCCGCGGGAATTTTTCTTGTAGCTCGGCTTTTTCCCCTTTTCACAGTAATACCTTACATAATGAATTTAATTTCTTTGATAGGCTTAATAACACTATTATTAGGAGCTACTTTTGCTCTTGCTCAAAGAGACATTAAAAGAACTTTAGCCTATTCTACAATGTCTCAACTAGGCTATATTATGTTAGCTCTAGGTATAGGTTCGTATCGGGCCGCTTTATTCCATTTGATCACTCATGCTTATTCGAAAGCATTATTGTTTTTGGGATCCGGATCCATTATTCATTCAATGGAACCTATTGTTGGCTATTCCCCAGATAAAAGTCAGAATATGGCTCTTATGGGTGGTTTAACAAAATATGTTCCAATTACAAAAA